AAAAGAGGTGTATCCTTTGAAGCTAGAATAGATTTTCCTTGATATCTAACATAATGCATATTCGGATCCTTGAAGAAGGATCGGATGTCCAGAAAATCAGTCCCAACAAAAACTTCAACAAGATGGTCTATTTTTACATAGAAAAGGATTCGCTCAAAAAAGACTCCAGAAGATGTTGACTGGAAATGCGAAGATTGATTGCGGATAAAAAGGAAGATAGATTCGTATTCACATACATAAGAATTATAGAGGAACAAGAAGAATCTTGAATTCCCTTTTAAAAAAAGGGTAATATGCTTTTTTGGAGTACTAAAACTATTCCAATACTCGTGTAGAAAGATACGTAATAAATGCAAAGAAGAGGCATCCTTCACCCAGTAGCGAAGGGTTTGAACCGCGATTTCCAAATGGATGGGATAGGGTATTAGTACATGTGACAAATAATCTAAATGTGAAAATTGGTCCTCTAAAAAAGGAAATATTGAATGAATTGATCGTAAAGTAGGAGATTTTGCTATATCTTTCTCTTTCCTTTCAAAGGAAGATAAAACTCGTAGCGAAAATGGAATTTCCACAATGACTGCAAACCCTTCTGATAGAATTTTCGAATACAAATTCTTATTGTGGCCCCAAAATGGATTTTGAACAGAACCATTAGCCGAAATAATCAAATGATTCCGTTGATACATTCGAGTAATTAAACGTTTCACAATTATTAAACTATATTTTTTGTCATAATCAACTTCATTTTCGAACAAAGTAGATCTATTTCTATTTAAACCATGATCATGAGCAAGTGCATAAATAGACTCCCGAAAAATTAGGGGGTATAGGAAGTCGTGTTGTCGAGATCTATCTAGTTCGAAATATCCCGGGAATTCCTCCATTTGAAATTCGATTTGAATCCAAGTTAGGAATTTGTTGGTTATGAAATGATACATAGTGCGATACGGTCAAAGCAAGGTATTCTAGTAATACAATAATAAATACCTCGGAAACAAATAGACTCATCAACGGACTCTCTATCCTCTCTTTCTTTTTCAATCTAATTAGTTTAGATTCGTTATAAGAGACTAAGATGGGTTAGGAATCCTTTATTTTTCACCCCAATCGCTCTTTTGATTTTGGAAAAACTATCTTTATCAATATGCTGCTTCTTTTACACATTTATGTCTAACCCAAAGCGGGCAATAGCTAATAGTTAGGACTCATAAAAAAAAAAAAGAATAATCATGGAAAAACCTTTCCCCATCCTGGCACTAATAGATTTTTAACGTGTAATTAGATCGGAGAACCGTTCAAATTAAGAACAGAAGCTCGTTGCTTTTTCTTTCCCTATAATGAATCGGGTTCCTAGGACTCTATCCATTTATTCACTCGACCCAACTCTGAATTTATTTCATTTTTTGCTTACTAAGAATGAAATATTCTCCGAATTTTCAATTGATACGACATGCTGCTTTTTCCATGCATTCCTTGCAGTTCAGGATCAGTCGTGGTCTTACAAACCCTACCGAAGATATGAATGAATCCATTCCTTCATACAAATGTGTAAAAGATGCTAGACGCACTTAAAAGCCGAGTACTCTACCATTGAGTTAGCAACCCCCCCCCCCCAAAAAAAAAAAAAAAAACCAATTTACTATGTGTAGATACAATCGCAATAAAAATAACAAAAAGAATTCTTCTTTCTCTCACACAAAAACAACCTCGTGTATCACCAGCAATCTAATAAACCCATCTTTTTGATTTGAAATTAGTAGAATTCCCACACCCTTTTGAGTTTATTTGCTTTTGACTGACGTAAAAAACCAAACCTAGGGAAGATAAAGAGATGCGTTTATACACGATCGAATTATATTTGTTCGATACACTGTTGTCAACATTAATCTAATAAATCGAATACTTAGAAAAAAAAATAGAAATGAATAAAATCTTTGTCTTGGGTTTAGCCCTAGAGAATATCTCTAAATCGAAAAAGAACAAAGAAGAAATTAAGGACAAAATGGGAAATAATCCCGATTTCTTTGTTAATTTGATGTATTTCCAACGAAAAACTGCCAATCCAATTGGCAGTAATGTAAAAATTGGATAGGTCTCGCCGGTCAAACTCCTTCATTTATTCACTTCATCTTTTTCTATCTATCTTATATCCCAATAAAGATATAGCAAAAAAGGCGATTTTGATCGTTAAAGAACATCGCATTCTATGGTAATGGTAACAATAATAAAAAAGGATGAATTGAATAGAGTAAAAGAGGGGGAGGGGAAATAGTATAGTAGAAAAAAAGGATCCAAAACTATCTACGAATCACCCACACCCTCTTCTCTCTTTTTTATTTAATAGTTCAAAATTTTTAAATTCATTAATTGACTTCCATTTGATTAAGACTAAATTCTGTAAAAACCCCCGCTTTCTTTAAAATATCATAAACAGTTCCTGTGGGTTGAGCGCCTTTTTCAAGAAAATATAGAATACCTGGAATATCTAAATAGGTTT